GATGAAGTGCCTGATTAAAGGATTATCGTGATAGGATAAATCAAGTAAATTAATTTACCTTCATTATATTTAATAGAATTAAACTATTACTTAAAGTATCAAAAACTTTTGTGCATCATACACCAAAATATAAATAAATGAATAAATAGAAAGATAAGCTAATTAAGCTACTGGGTTCATACCCCATTTATAGAGGTTTACCCCTCTTCTCTCTAGTGCTTAATAATCCAACTAAACTCTTATTTACTATAACTTTAATAACAGGAACTTTAATTACTATCTCAGCCAATTCCTGGTTTGGAGCTTGAATAGGTCTTGAAATTAATCTCCTATCATTTATCCCTTTAATGACTAATACAAAAAATTTACTCTCAACAGAAGCCTCCTTAAAGTACTTCTTAACACAAGCACTTGCTTCAGCAACTTTATTAATAGCAGTTATTTTAGCAGCACTTATATTATCAACCCCTGAATCATTTTTAATTAAAAATTCCTTCCTGACTACCTTAATTAACTCAACCTTATTATTAAAAATGGGGGCAGCCCCCTTCCATTTCTGATTTCCAGGAGTAATAGAAGGATTAAATTGATTAAATAGTTTAATATTAATAACCTGACAAAAAATTGCCCCCCTTATTCTAATTTCCTATAATCTAAAAATTAACTTATTTATATCCTTAATTATCGTATTATGCATTTTAGTAGGATCACTTGGGGGATTTAATCAAACTTCATTACGAAAAATTCTAGCTTATTCATCAATTAATCACTTAGGTTGAATACTTGCAGCCCTCTCAATTGGAGAAAACTTATGACTCCTATACTTTAGAGTATATACCTTCTTAAGATTTGCAATAGTCTATATATTTAATAACTTTAAGGTTTTCCATATTCAGCAAGTCTTTTCCTTAAATTACATCTCCCCGGTAAATAAATTTGCCTTATTTATCACTCTCCTATCTTTGGGGGGACTGCCCCCTTTCCTTGGATTCCTGCCCAAATGAATCATTATTCAAAATATAGTACAAACTGGCCACCTAACCCTTATCACCTTAATAGTAACACTAACTTTAATTACCTTATTTTACTATGTTCGAACTAGTTTTAGAGCCTTTATATTAACATATTCAGAAACAACATGAAGCCAACCTTTAGTGTCAATAAAAATCAACGTATTAACCCTTATATTATCCATTATATCAACACTAGGTCTTACTCTCTGTACCCTTATATTTAATATATTTTAAAAGGCTTTAAGTTAAATAAACTACTAGCCTTCAAAGCTATCAATAAAGTACTTACTCTTTAAGCCTTAGTAGACAAAGCTACTCCTTTAGAATTGCAGTCTAATATCATTATTGACTATAAAGCCCTGGTAGGAGAGGGAATACCTCCTAAATAGATTTACAATCTATCACCTATAATCTCAGCCACCCTACCGCGACAATGATTATTCTCAACAAATCATAAAGACATTGGAACATTATACTTCATTTTTGGGGCTTGATCTGGAATAGTTGGAACAGCTCTTAGATTATTAATCCGAGCAGAACTAGGACAGCCTGGCTCCCTAATTGGTGATGATCAAATTTATAACGTTATTGTAACTGCCCACGCCTTTGTAATAATTTTTTTCATGGTTATACCTATTATAATTGGGGGGTTCGGTAACTGATTAGTCCCCTTAATACTTGGTGCCCCAGATATAGCTTTCCCCCGAATAAATAATATAAGATTTTGATTGCTACCACCATCCTTAACTCTCCTATTAACTAGTAGCTTGGTAGAAAATGGTGCAGGAACAGGATGAACAGTTTATCCTCCTTTATCAGCTGGAATCGCCCACGCAGGAGCCTCAGTAGATATAGCAATCTTTTCCCTTCACTTAGCTGGAGTGTCTTCTATTCTAGGGGCAGTAAATTTTATTACAACCGTAATTAATATACGATCCCCAGGAATAACTTTAGACCGAATACCATTATTTGTATGAGCTGTAGCTATTACTGCATTATTACTATTATTATCTCTTCCTGTTCTTGCAGGAGCAATTACTATACTCTTAACTGATCGAAATCTAAATACATCATTCTTTGACCCAGCAGGAGGGGGAGATCCTATTTTATACCAACACCTATTTTGATTTTTCGGGCATCCTGAGGTCTACATTTTAATTTTACCAGGATTTGGTCTAATTTCTCACATTATTACCCAAGAAAGAGGTAAAAAGGAATCTTTTGGTGCTCTTGGAATAATTTATGCTATACTCTCTATTGGTTTATTAGGATTCGTAGTCTGAGCTCACCACATATTTACTGTAGGTATAGATGTAGACACTCGAGCCTACTTCACTTCAGCGACAATAATTATTGCAGTACCAACAGGTATTAAAATTTTTAGTTGACTAGCAACTCTTCATGGATCTCAAATCAACTATAGCCCCGCCCTATTATGAGCATTAGGATTTGTATTTCTATTCACAATTGGTGGCCTAACTGGAGTTGTCTTAGCTAATTCATCTTTAGATATTATTCTACATGACACTTACTATGTTGTAGCTCACTTCCACTACGTCTTATCTATAGGAGCAGTTTTCGCTATTATGGCAGGATTTGTTCAGTGATACCCTTTATTTACAGGCCTAACTATAAACCCTCGATGATTAAAAATCCAATTTGCCATTATATTTTTCGGGGTGAATTTAACCTTCTTCCCTCAACACTTTTTAGGATTAGCCGGAATACCACGACGGTACTCTGACTATCCTGATGCTTATACCGCATGAAACGTAGTGTCATCAATTGGTTCTACAATTTCATTTATTGGTGTATTATTCCTTGTTTTCATTGTATGAGAAAGTATGATCACCAACCGAATTGCTCTATTTCCATTACAAATAACTAGTTCAATTGAATGATTCCAAAACCTACCCCCAGCTGAACATAGTTATTCAGAACTACCTCTCCTTTCAGGATTCTAATGTGGCAGATAAGTGCAATGGATTTAAGCTCCATATATAAAGGACTTCCCTTTCATTAGAATAATGGCAACATGAGCAAATTTAAGACTTCAAGACAGTGCATCCCCCCTAATAGAACAACTCACCTTCTTCCACGACCACGCATTATTAATTTTAATTATAATTACTACATTAGTTAGATACCTTCTATCTACTTTATTTTTTAATCTAAATATTAATCGAAACCTTCTAGACAACCAAACAATTGAATTAATCTGAACAATTCTTCCAGCCGTAACTTTAATTTTTATTGCACTCCCTTCACTACGTCTTCTCTATTTACTAGATGAAGTAAGAAACCCCGCTATTACCCTAAAAACAATTGGTCACCAGTGATATTGAAGCTATGAATACTCTGATTTCCTTCAAGTAGAATTCGACTCTTATATAATTCCTTATCATGAAATGAATACTGATGGTTTCCGCCTCCTTGACGTAGATAACCGAGCTGTCTTACCTATAAATACACAAATTCGTATTCTTATTACAGCAGCAGATGTTCTCCATTCATGAACAGTTCCTGCCCTTGGGGTTAAGGTTGATGCAACCCCTGGACGACTTAACCAAACTAGATTCTTGATTAACCGCCCCGGTTTATTTTTCGGACAATGTTCTGAAATTTGTGGGGCCAATCATAGTTTCATACCAATTGTAATTGAAAGTGTTCCCACTAACGTATTCATCTCATGAATTAACTCCCTAAGCGAAGCTTCATCAGATGACTGAAAGCAAGTATTGGTCTCTTAAACCATTTTATAGTAATATAGCAATTACTTCTGATGATAAAGAATTAGTTAAATTTTAACCTCAGTATGTCATGCTGAAATTATTAGTAATTAATCTAATATTCTTTAATTCCTCAAATAGCGCCAATTAGATGACTTTTCCTATTCATTACCTTTTCAATTATTTTAATTACATTTAATGCTATAAACTATTTCTCTTTTCTGCCAAAATCTCCTGAAATAACGCAAAAAAGCATTAAGCAAAATCCAATAAACTGAAAATGATAACAAACTTATTCTCAGTATTTGATCCTTCAACTAGTGTTTTAAACTTATCCTTAAATTGAATTAGCACAATCCTAGGGTTAACTCTAATCCCTTCAATATTTTGATTCATACCTAATCGCTACAGATTAATTTGAAATAAAATTTTACTCACCCTTCATAATGAATTCAAAACCCTTTTAGGTCCTTCAGGTCATAATGGAAGAACATTTATGTTTATCTCCCTATTCTCCTTAATTCTATTCAATAACTTTTTAGGATTATTTCCATATGTATTTACAAGCACTAGTCACTTAGCCTTGACCCTAGCCCTCGCCCTCCCCCTATGACTCAGTTTTATAATTTATGGTTGAATTAATCATACCCAGCATATATTCGCCCATTTAGTGCCCCAAGGAACTCCAGCCGCATTAATACCTTTTATAGTATGCATCGAAACTATTAGTAATGTAATTCGACCAGGAACCTTGGCAGTACGACTTGCTGCAAACATAATTGCAGGCCATTTACTCCTTACTCTTTTAGGAAATACTGGCCCAAGACTTTCCTACTCCATCCTCTCCCTATTAATTATTGCCCAAATCGCCCTCCTAGTTTTAGAATCAGCAGTAGCCATCATCCAATCATATGTATTTGCTGTCTTAAGCACCCTTTATTCTAGAGAAGTTAATTAATGTCAACACATGCTAATCACCCTTATCACCTTGTAGATCAAAGCCCATGACCCCTTACAGGAGCCTTAGGCGCCTTAGTTACAGTATCCGGACTAGTTCAATGATTCCACCAATATAATATAACCCTCTTAAATCTTGGGTTCGTAATTACTCTTTTAACTATAATCCAATGGTGACGAGATGTAACCCGAGAAGGCACTTTTCAAGGCCTCCACACTTACCCTGTAACCCTAGGGTTACGTTGAGGAATAATCCTTTTCATTATTTCAGAAGTCTTCTTCTTCCTATCCTTCTTCTGAGCCTTTTTCCACAGAAGCTTATCACCAACAAGTGAATTAGGAGCAATGTGGCCCCCCGCCGGTATTATCCCCTTTAACCCCCTACAAATCCCTCTCCTTAATACAGCTATCCTTTTAGCCTCAGGAGTAACAGTAACATGATCCCATCATGGGTTAATGGAAGGGAACCACTCCCAAGCCCTTCAAGGATTATTTTTTACAGTAATTCTTGGCTTCTATTTCACTGCTCTACAAGCCTATGAATATATTGAAGCTCCCTTCGCAATCTCTGACGCCGTTTATGGCTCTACCTTCTATGTAGCAACAGGGTTCCATGGGCTACATGTTATTATTGGTACTACCTTCTTACTTATTTCATTAATCCGCCATGCCTCCCATCACTTTTCAATAAACCACCACTTTGGTTTCGAGGCAGCAGCATGATATTGACACTTCGTTGATGTAGTCTGATTATTTCTCTATATTTCAATCTACTGATGAGGTAGTTAATCCCATATTTATTTAGTATAAAAGTATATTTGACTTCCAATCAAAAGGACTGAATTCTAGTTCAGAATAAATAATTTTTAGAATTTCAATCATAGCCCTAATCATTATTATATTAGCAACTGTCGTTATAGGCCTTGCATCGATCCTCTCTAAAAAAACTATTACAGACCGGGAAAAAAGATCCCCCTTTGAATGTGGATTTGACCCTAAAAGATCTTCTCGCCTCCCTTTCTCTCTACGATTCTTTCTAATTGCTGTAATCTTCCTAATCTTTGATGTTGAAATTGCCCTCCTACTACCAATAATTGTCATCCTACCCAGCTCCAATCTATACAACTGATTAATTGTTAGAGGAATTTTTATCCTAATTTTACTTATTGGTCTATACCATGAATGAAATCAAGGAGCCCTCGACTGAGCCAACTAGGGCTGTAGTTAAGTATAACATTTGGTTTGCATCCAAAAAGTATTGTTCGTCAATCTGTCTTAGAGTAAGAAGCGATTAATTGCACCCAGTTTCGACCTGGTCCTAGGTAATATTTACCCTTACTCTCCCTAAATTAATTGAAACCAAAAAGAGGTATATCACTGTTAATGATATCATTGAATTATTATTCCAATTAAGGAAATGAGTGGAACAAGAAGAAGCTGCTAACTTCTATCTTTAGCGGTTAAACTCCGTTTACATTTCTCCATTTATATAGTTTATAAAAAAACATTACATTTTCACTGTAAAAATAAAGTTTTAACTTTTATAAATATTCAAAGATCAAAAATAATCCCCTTAACATCTTCAGTGTCACGCTCTAACTCTAAGCTATTTGAATATTAAAGCATTAATAGTATTAATAAAATAATTACTCACAAACTAAATCTTAATAAATAAGTCTTTAAATCATTATTTTGTCACCACTGATTGACTCGGGACCCAGATATAAAAAAATGATACATTCCCTGAGCCCCTAAAAATTCTCTTCACCCTTGGTCTACTGACTTAGCAACTAAGCCCCCAAGCTTTAATGGAGGATAACTTACCCCATAAGTAGAAATAAAAGGTATAAATCACATAGATCCTATAAAGGTTGTTAATAAATGAATTCGTAACGAGGTAAGACGATAATTTAAGGAAAACTTAGATAACTCATACCCAATTCACCCTCCAATAATTCTCACACTTAAAGCTAAAGTCTTTAGATAAAAAGGTAAACAAATTATTGAAGGTGTTGGAAACAAAACTCATCTTAGCAAACTTCCTCCTAATACTGCTATAAAAGATAATCCTAACATGCCTCGTAATATAATCCAACCCTCATCTCCTAAAGGATGTAAAGAACAAGTATTAAAATCACCTCTTATTGAATAATACACTAAACGTAAAGAATAACAAACAGTTAGACCAGTAGATAAAAAATACAAAATAAAACTAAAAAAATTCAAATAACTTAAAGATACAATCTCCAAAATCAAATCCTTTGAATAAAACCCGGCTAAAAAAGGGGTCCCACATAGAGCTAAATTAGACAAATTAAAACATGAAGCTGTCAACGGCATTTGAATTACAAGACCCCCTATAAAACGAATATCTTGACTGTCCTTTATATTATGAATAATAGCCCCAGCACACATAAATAAAAGTGCCTTAAATAAGGCATGAGTTAATAAATGAAAAAAAGCTAGCTTAGGAAAACCTATAGCCAAAATTCTCATCATTAAACCAAGCTGACTTAATGTAGACAGGGCAATAATTTTCTTAAGGTCAAATTCAAAATTAGCCCCCAATCCAGCTATGAATATAGTCAACCCTGCAAACAATAAAAGAAATTTACCCAATACATTATCCAATAATAAAGGATTAAATCGAATTAATAAATAAACACCAGCCGTTACTAATGTAGAAGAATGAACAAGAGCTGATACTGGTGTAGGAGCAGCCATAGCAGCCGGTAGCCACGAAGAAAAAGGAATCTGTGCACTTTTTGTTATAGCTGCTAACATAACCAAAGAACCTACAATTAGCATCTCAATACTATTTTTTCTACACTCCAAATAATAAATATAGTTTCAACTACCAAAATTTAATATTCAAGCAATAGCTAATAACAAAGCAACATCCCCAATACGATTTGATAGGGCAGTCAACATACCCGCATTATAAGACTTAACATTTTGATAATAAATAACCAATAAATAAGAAACTAATCCTAAACCATCCCATCCTAATAAAATTCTAATCAAATTAGGTCTAATAATTAAAAACATTATTGACAAAACAAATATTAATACCAAAATAATAAAACGATTAATTCTTAAATCTCCCGCCATATATTCCTCTCTATAAAAAATAACTAAAGAAGAAATAAATAAAACAAATCCTATAAAAATTAAAGACATTCAGTCAAACAAAAAAGTTATAACAATTGAACTTGAGTTCAAGCTCATAACCTCCCACTCAATAAAATATCTTAAATCATTTATAATAAAATAAAATCCACATAAAACTGAAATCAAAGACAACATAAATAAAACAATAAAGCTAATTAAACAAACAGATAAAGACCATAACATGACCTAAGATGAAATTTTCATATCCCTGACACCACAAATCAGAATTTTTTTTAAACTACCTAAGTCTTATAACCATAATATCAAAGGCTCTCTTTTTAAAATTAAAAGATTTAATGGAACTCAATGTAAAAATAAAAGTAAATACTCCCGAGCAAAACCTATTGAACAAGAATAAACCCCAGAATAAATTTTACCATGCTGACTATAAGAATACAAATATAAAGTATAAGCAGCACTAAAAAATGACAAAAAAGCTAACATAATTATAGATACCCATCTTCAACCCACCAAACTATTTAGTAAACTAATTTCACTCAACAAGTTTAATGAAGGTGGAGCAGCCATATTACAAGAACTTAATAAAAATCACCATAAGGCCATTCTCGGCATAAAATTCATTATACCCTTATTAATAAATAATCTACGACTTCCTAAACGCTCATAACAAATATTTGCTAAACAAAATAATCCAGAAGAACATAAACCATGAGCAATTATTAAGGTAAATGAACCACAAAACCCTCAATAACTTAACGTTATCAGACCCCCGAGAACAATTCCCATGTGAGCTACTGAAGAATAAGCAATTAAAGCCTTCAAATCCGTTTGTCGTAAACAAATTAATCTCACTAAAACACCTCCAACTAAACTGATTCCAATTCAAACAAAATTAAAAGCTAAGCCAGAAATAATCAACACCTTAAAAACTCGTAACAATCCATAACCACCTAATTTCAATAAAACCCCCGCTAAAATTATAGACCCAGAAACAGGGGCCTCCACATGAGCCTTAGGTAATCACAAGTGAACTAAAAATATAGGTATCTTTACTAGAAAGGCCATAATTATAGCCAAATAAAACAAAAGATAAGGGCCCCTGCCTCCACCCAAAAGAGGAAAATAAAGAGAATAACTCTCAGAATAAATGTAAAAAATTCCAATAAGTAAGGGCAACGAAGCTAGTAAAGTGTAAAACAATAAATATACCCCTGCCTGCAACCGCTCTGGTTGGTAACCCCATCCTAAAATTAAAAATAATGTTGGAATAAGGCTACTTTCAAAAAATAAATAAAATATAAACAAATTAGTAGAACCAAATGTACAATAAAGTAATACTAATAAAACTAACACCATCAATAAAAAAAAGCCATAATAACTATTATGCCGATACACTGACTCACTAGCCATAATTATTAGTACACAAATCCAAAAACTCAGCAAAATTAAACCAAAAGAAATCACATCACAACCCATAAAATAACTTAAATTTCTAAATAAAGATGTAAGCGTAGTATTGAATAAAAAGACAAATGTTAATAAAAATAATAAGCACTGAACCATTCATCACATTCTACGAATAAAACACAGAGGGGTCAAAAAAATTAAGCCCAATAAAACTTTTAACATTGCAAGACTCTAAATGACTGAAAATAATCATTCCCATGGGTCCGAATTATAGAAACTAAAATAGACAAACCCAACGCCCCTTCACACACAGAAAACGTCAAAAAAACTATTCTAAAAAATAATTCATAATTTAAACAATTTAAATAAATAATTAATAATAAAAATAGTCTCAAAACAATAAACTCTAAACTCAATAATGTTAATAATAAGTGTTTACGTTTAGACGAAAATACTCACAACCCACAAATAAATATTAAAATAGGATATAACCAATAAAATGATGTCAACATTAGTTTTAATAGTTTAAACAAAACATTGGTCTTGTAAACCAAAATTAAGAATTTTTCTTTTAAAACTTCAGAGAAAAGAGTGACCTCCTATCACTAGTCCCCAAAACTAATATTTTTATTAAACTACTCTCTGATATTTATCAATTTATCGTAATAATTACTGGCAGTCTTTCAAGACTAATCTTCACCCAAATAAATCATCCATTAGCTATAGGAATAATACTATTAATTCAAACTCTAATTATCTGCCTATCAACCGGATTAATAACTAAGGGGTTTTGATTCTCTTACATCCTATTCCTGGTATTCTTAGGAGGCCTTTTAGTCTTATTTATCTACGTAACCAGCCTTGCTTCAAATGAAATATTTTCACTATCAAGCAAAATAATTCTAATTTCAGGTGCTCCTCTAATTATCCTAATGAGAGTGACCTTAATCATAGACCCTTTTAACCTAATTAGCGGTCAAACAACAAGTGATAGAGTTGAGTCAACAACATACATAACATTAAATCAAGAAGAAGCAAATTCATCCCTTATAAAATTATACAATATACCAACCAGAATTATTACTATTTTACTTGTCATTTACTTATTTCTAACATTAATTGCTGTAGTAACAATCACTAACATTTTTCATGGCCCACTTCGTGAAAAAAACTAATGAATAAACCTTTACGAAGAAGTCACCCCCTATTCAAAATCGCAAATGATGCCTTAGTTGACCTCCCAACCCCATCAAATATTTCAACCTGATGAAATTTCGGATCCCTATTAGGCCTTTGCTTAGTAATTCAAATTGCTACAGGATTATTTCTAGCAATACACTATACAGCCCACATTGACCTTGCATTTTCAAGAGTCGCCCACATTTGCCGAGACGTAAATTACGGTTGACTACTACGAACCCTCCATGCAAATGGGGCATCTTTCTTCTTTATTTGCATCTACCTCCATATTGGACGAGGGATATACTACGGATCATATATATTTATACATACTTGAATAGTTGGTGTTATTATTCTCTTCCTTGTTATAGGTGCAGCCTTTATAGGATACGTTTTACCATGAGGACAAATATCCTTCTGAGGAGCAACAGTTATTACTAACCTACTATCGGCCATTCCCTACCTTGGAATAGACTTAGTCCAATGAGTGTGGGGAGGATTCGCTGTTGACAATGCCACTTTAACCCGATTTTTCACCTTCCACTTTCTCCTCCCCTTCATGGTCGCAGCAGCAACCTTAATCCACTTACTCTTTTTACATCAAACAGGATCAAATAACCCCTTAGGGCTAAATAGAGACTTAGATAAAATTCCATTTCACCCCTACTTCTCATTTAAGGATATTGTTGGGTTTTTAGTTCTTATAATAACTTTAACTGTCCTGACTCTTCTTGACCCCTACCTACTTGGAGATCCTGATAACTTCACCCCGGCTAATCCCCTAATCACACCAGTGCACATTCAACCAGAATGATACTTCCTTTTCGCTTACGCAATCCTACGGTCCATCCCTAATAAATTAGGAGGTGTTATTGCCTTAGTATTATCAATTGCCATCCTCTTTATTCTACCGTTCACCAATAAAAGTGCTTTCCGAGGAAACCAATTCTACCCTATTAACCAAGTACTCTTCTGATCCTTATTAGTAATTGTTATCCTCCTAACATGAATTGGTGCCCGACCTGTTGAAGATCCCTACATCCTAGTTGGACAAATTTTAACAGTACTATACTTCCTTTACTATATTATAAATCCATTAGTTTACAAAATTTGAGATAACATACTTAACTAAGATTCAATAAAGTTAATTAGCTTTATGAAAGCATATGTTTTGAAAGCATAAGACAGAAGTTCAAGTCTTCTATTAACTTTACTAAAAAAAATGCACTAAAATATAATAGATAAAACTAAAATTTTAGCCCCTAAAAATAAAAATAAATAATTTAAAGAAAGAGGAAGAAATCTTTTCCATGCTAAATATATCAACTTATCATAACGAAAACGAGGCAGCGTCCCTCGCGCCCAAATAAACATAAAAGAAAGAAAGGTAAGCTTAATAAAAAAAATAAAAGTAAATAAATCACACCCCAAAAAAATTACACAAAATAATATTCTTATAAATAAAATTCTTGCATACTCCGCCAAAAAAATTAAAGCAAAACCCCCTCTTCTATATTCCACATTAAACCCTGAAACAAGCTCAGACTCACCCTCCGCAAAATCAAAAGGGGTTCGATTAGTCTCTGCCAAACAAGAAGCAAATCATCTCAAAGCAAGAGGAAAAGTCAAAAACAAAAACCAAATATTTCCTTGAAGTAAAAAAAAATCCAAAAGACAATATCTCCCAATTAAAAACACAAAAGATAATAAAATCAAAGCTATACTAACTTCATAAGAAATAGTTTGAGCTACTGCCCGAAGCCCTCCTAAAAGGGCATAGTTAGAATTAGAAGACCACCCAGCAATTATAACCGTATAAACCCCTAAACTTGTACAACACAAAAAAAATAGCAATCCCAAATTAAATCTATAAAGCCCAGTAAAATAAGGAATAATTATCCAAACAAGCAAGGCTAAAAATAAACTAAATACCGGAGAAAAATAATATGGTATATAATTAGATAAAATTGGATAAGTCTGCTCCTTTGTAAACAGCTTAATAGCATCGCAAAAGGGTTGAGGAATCCCAGCAAAACCAACCTTATTGGGGCCCTTACGAATCTGAATATAACCTAAAACTTTACGCTCCAATAAAGTTAAGAAAGCAACACCCACCAAAACACAAATAATTAAAATTAATCTACCAATAAAGGGCATAATAACATCATAAATAAACAAGTCCTACCTGTAAAATTCATTTACATTCATGAAATCTAAATTCATTGCACTTATCTGCCAAAGTAGAATACTATTATTCAAATAATTATTATTAATCAAAATATTAAGAAAATATTCCTAATGCCTGGTCCTTTCGTACTAAAACATTAAAATAATTTAAGGATAGAAACCGACCTGGCTTACACCGGTCTGAACTCAGATCATGTAAGGATTTAAAGGTCGAACAGACCTAAACTTTGAACATCTACACCCAAAATTACCCTTAATCCAACATCGAGGTCGCAACCCTTTTTGTCGATAAGAACTCTCGAAAAAGATTACGCTGTTATCCCTAAGGTAACTTAGTCTTTTAATCACTAAAAATGGATCAATAAACCATAAATAAATGTTCTTAATTAAAAAGAGTTAATTTTATCTTCCTGTCACCCCAACAAAATACCTTTTTACCTATAATAAGAAAACAACCAAATCAACTATAAATAAAAAAATATAAAGCTCTATAGGGTCTTCTCGTCCTCCAAATACATTTAAGCCTTTTCACTCAAAAGTTAAATTCTAATATCACTTACACAGAGACAGTCAATACCTCGTCCAACCATTCATTCTAGCCTTCAATTAAAAGACTAATGATTATGCTACCTTTGCACGGTCAAAATACCGCGGCCCTTCAAGGTTAATCCTCAGTGGGCAGGTCAGACCTCAAATCATTAAACAAGAGGACATGTTTTTGTTAAACAGGCGAGTATTAATTTGCCGAATTCCTTTATGCAACCTCACAATCACAAAATATCTTACAGTTTCAACAATATACTAATTTTATCATTATTTCTAGTACTTCAGGATTAAGTACAACATTTTAATAAACTATTTAAATCTTATATAAAAATTAATTTTAAAAAAAGTTAAATTATAACATCCTTTACTGGTGGCAAATTCTAAGCCTACAGAACTTCTCCCTAAAAATAAATTTTTAAATTATATTCATAAGCTCATCCCTACAAATATTAGTTTAAAATTAGTACCCATCAACACAATTGAATCCCCCAATATTTAAACCTGAATTAAATTCATCTCTTAAAAAACCAGATATCTTAAAGAACGAATAACGTTTCATTACTAATTAATTATCCATAATAATTATTCCACATTAACTATCATAATTAATTAGCCCCCTTTAAATCGGGAATCATAAATACATATAACATTTTTAATAAACCCTGATACACAAGGTACAATAAATTAAATCTACTTTAACAAAAATATATTTTCAAAATATTTCATCAACCTTTCACAATACAATTAAACTACAACACTAAAAATTATTTCTATATCCTATACTTAAACTAATTCAAAATAAAAATGATTTTATTAAATAAACAACACCCAAACAAAAACTAAACAGTAAGCTTTATATTAATCAGAACAAACTGAATCGCACAGTGACTTCTCAGTGTAAATGAAATGCTTAACTAATCAAGCTCTGCTCTGAACTTTCCAGGTACACCTTCCGGTACACCTACTATGTTACGACTTATCTCGCCTTAAATAACGAGAGCGACGGGCGATGTGTGCATGTTTTAGAGCCAAAATCAAATTAATTTAATTAAACTAATTACAATCAAATCCACCTTAAAACAAATATTATTTCATTTCATCATACGTAATAAATAAATTTATTGTAACCCATCTCCCCTTAATTATAAACTGCACCTTGACCTGACATCACTTCTAATTCAAAATTAAGAAAATTTTAACCCTCAAAGGACATTCTGACGACGGCGGTATACAAGCTGAACTACAAAATTAAGTAAGGTAAAACGTGGACTATCGATTATGGGACAGGTTCCTCTGAAAGGACTAAAACACCGCCAAATTCTTTGAGTTTCAAGAACATATCTACTACTACTCAAGCCTCATACTTATTTACAATTAAAATAATAGGGTATCTAATCCTAGTTTAAATCTTAATTTTCACAGCTTCTAATAAACCCATAAAGAAATAATTCAATTTTAAAATTCCACTTAACAAAATCAATTTTCATTCCTCAAAACCAGAACTTCTTACAACTACAAACTAAAAATATTTACTTGTACCCTCCGTGTAACCGCGGCAGCTGGCACGACTTTTGCCGGTACTATAAACAATTACTAATTCCAAGACTCCTTGATTAATAAAATTAAATACTGCGAATCAAACAACATCAACAACCCCTCAAGAATAATTAACTACATCACGCAAAAACTTACATGTAAAACAAGATTTAAATAAATCATCAAGCAAGAATAAAACTTTAATACTCGATACAATCTCATCGAACCAAACAACATTTAATCATCAAAACAATATAACACCATTCTAAAAAGTAATACCTAATCTATTAACCTTCAACTAATTTAAATCCTTCTTATTTTCAACCTGTCCAGCCAAGAAACCCTGAACCAATACTACATACGCTGCTTAGCCTAAAAGCCAAGAACCAAGCTGCCGGACAGACCACCCCCAAAATCAAACGCCACCCCCTAACGTCAAACCTTGAATGAACGGCCCATCCAACCAACCCCTGTCTTAAACCATAGCCTGGATAACCTAATTGCCCAGCCAAGAAGCCTTGAACCTATACTTTAATCCCCTGTCTTAAGCCATAAAGCCGGTAACCTAACTGCCCAGCCAAGAAACCCTGAACCAATACTACATACGCTGCTTAGCCTAAAAGCCAAGAACCAAGCTGCCGGACAGACCACCCCCAAAATCAAACGCCACCCCCTAACGTCAAACCTTGAATGAACGGCCCATCCAACCAACCCCTGTCTCGGCCCCCCCCATTAATTAATTTTTTTTTAGTCTATGGTCTCTTTTATTAAAACCATAAAAATTATTATCCCCACATTATAGCACAAAAAATTATTATGAAAATGTTAAGGAACTATTATTTCGTAAAATATGACTTACTTTAAAATAAGAAATTTAAACAATAAATCATATCGATTCAGATAAATGATGAATTAAGCTTTTATAGTTAAATTAAAAAATACTCTTCAATAAAATTGATTGACAAGTATTCTAAGGTGATGAAATAAGAAAAGTAATTATTCTAACTATGACGATTCTCATTTTTTTTGCTTACAAATGAGAATCGTCCATTAATGACCCTAATCTTAATTTAAAACATTTTTACCCTCCATTAAAAGTGTATGTCAATTTATTCAAGCCAATTTAATATTAATCTTGCCCTATATTAATAAATTTATTTAAATCAAATTGATATTGATTAATTTATAACGTTACATGTATGTATATAATAATATAATTATATATTTATATGTAATTATAATAAATATTTAATTAATTAATATACCTAACTTAAATGTAACATTTATATTAAAATAATCTCTTATATATTAATTATTCTCCCCTTTTTTCTATAAACATAGTTGGTATATAGGATGAATGATATATAATAAGATCTTAATAACAGGCCAATTTTTTTTTTCACAAATTCAAAAACTCACGCATTACCTATTAGTGCAGTCATCCTAGAAAAGCGGGGTTTTTAAAAAAATCAAAAAAAACCCCACTTTTCGGCCAAAATTGCCCAATTTCTGACTAAATTCTCAAAATCACTGCACTTAAGGCAGGGTGCCCTTTCGTCTTTCTCTTCAGCCCACTCTTCTTAATAACCATCAACCTTAGTCCCCACTTACTTAAAATCCAGCTTAAATGCGCCCCATCTAATGCCCCCCTATTAGGATTTCTAAAAGAGGCTGCAAAAAAATTAAATGCCTTATTCCATCCCCTCTTTTAGAAATTCCTGCTTCCCTTTACAATCCTAACCCCCAATTAAAATTAACCTTAAAGCCAATCCCCGTGAGGAAAAAAGCGCTGATGCCAAACCCCCTTAACCCCCAATTAAAAATTAGCCTTAAAACCAATCCCCGTGAGGAAAAAAGCGCTGATGCCAAACCCCCTTAACCCCCAATTAAAAATTAGCCTTAAAGCCAATCCCCGTGAGGAAAAAAGCGCTGATGCCAAACCCCCTTAACCCCGGTTAAAATTAATTTTACTAGTTTCCAATAATCTATATTTTAATTTAAACAATTCATAATATATATATATATATATATATATATATACATATATATACCGTTTACATAATATAACGAAAAAAGTACTCGCTTTTCAAACCTCTCTTATCCATTAATTCATAATCAAATTATATTCACCTTTCCTTAACCCCCCTCTCTCTACTAATTCAATAAAAATCTTACAAAATTATTAGTAAAGAATAT